TAAATTATAAAAAATTATAAAATATAAAATTATAAATTAATTATTATTCTTATTAATTTATTTTTATTAATTATTTAATTTATATTTATTAATTATTAATATTATTAATATAATTATTAATATAAATTATTAATATAAATTATTAATATATATATATATTAATATATATTTAATATATATTAAATATTAATTATTAATATAAAATATATAAAATATAAATTCTTAATATAGTATAATATACTATTAATTATTAATATAAATTTATAAATTATTAATAAATAATAAATTATTAATATTAATATAGTATAATATACTAAAGTATACTAAAGCTAAAGTAAAGTAGAAAGAAAAAGAAATAGAACCCCCCCTTGACAGTAATATATGTTGTATATGTAAATCCTAGATATGAAAAATTAAAAGAGGCATAATTCATCCAGCAAAGGGAACAGATATGGTATATAAAGAAAAAGAATAGGTGCACAACACAAATCAAAACAACAATAATAATAATAAAAAAAAAATTAAGGTTCATATTTCATATTCATAGATAATCTAATCTAGACGGTCATTTATAAATTTATAAAAGGATAGATAAATGAAATACACTGACTCATGATTCTTATTCATCTACTTGTGAAAAAAGGATTGGTTGGCTGTTGAATTGAAAATTTACTCATTGAATGAGTAAAGGATTGAATTGGATTCGATTGGGTGGTACCAACTCAATCGAATGCTAACTCCCATTTACTTCTTATGGATTATGGAATTAACCGATCAACTTGCTATCGGATATCGGATATTTCTTTTTCGATTCAGTACTAAAAAAAAATTATACATATTTTCCTTATTTTTATTATGATTTACGATTATGAGAAGCAATACCACGACTTCTGATCCTGCGGTTTCCGCACTTGAAGAACAAAACCTAGGGCGTATCGCTCAAATTATTGGCCCAGTACTGGATGTCATTTTTCCACCGGGCAAGATGCCTAATATTTATAATGCTTTGGTAATTAAGGGTCGAGATACTGTCGGTCAGCAAATTAATGTAACTTGTGAGGTACAACAATTATTAGGAAATAATCGAGTGAGAGCTGTAGCTATGAGCGCTACAGATGGTCTGATGAGAGGAATGAAGGTGATTGACACGGGAGCTCCTCTAAGTGTTCCAGTCGGCGGAGCTACTCTAGGACGAATTTTCAACGTTCTTGGAGAGCCTGTTGATAATTTGGGTCCTGTTGATACTCGCACAACATCTCCTATTCATAGATCTGCACCCGCCTTCATACAATTAGATACGAAATTATCAATCTTTGAAACAGGGATTAAAGTGGTGGATCTTTTAGCCCCCTATCGCCGTGGAGGAAAAATAGGACTATTTGGGGGAGCTGGAGTGGGTAAAACAGTACTCATCATGGAATTGATCAACAACATTGCCAAAGCTCATGGAGGCGTATCCGTATTTGGCGGAGTAGGTGAACGTACTCGTGAAGGAAATGATCTCTACATGGAAATGAAGGAATCCGGGGTGATTAATGAAAAAAATCTTGGAGAATCCAAAGTCGCTCTAATCTATGGTCAAATGAATGAACCGCCAGGAGCTCGTATGAGAGTTGGCTTGACTGCCCTAACCATGGCGGAATATTTTCGGGATGTTAATGAGCAAGACGTACTTCTATTCATCGACAATATCTTTCGTTTCGTTCAAGCAGGGTCCGAAGTATCTGCCTTATTAGGTAGAATGCCTTCCGCAGTGGGTTATCAACCTACCCTTAGTACGGAAATGGGTTCTTTGCAAGAAAGAATTACTTCTACCAAAGAAGGATCTATAACATCGATCCAAGCAGTTTATGTACCTGCGGATGATTTGACCGACCCTGCTCCTGCCACGACATTTGCACATTTAGATGCTACTACCGTATTATCAAGAGGATTAGCTGCCAAAGGTATTTATCCAGCAGTGGATCCCTTAGATTCAACGTCAACCATGTTACAACCTCGGATCGTTGGCGAGGAACATTATGAAACTGCGCAAAGAGTTAAGCAAACTTCACAACGTTACAAAGAACTTCAGGACATTATAGCTATCCTTGGGTTGGACGAATTATCCGAAGAAGATCGTTTAACTGTAGCAAGAGCACGAAAGATTGAGCGTTTCTTATCACAACCCTTCTTTGTGGCAGAAGTCTTTACTGGTTCTCCGGGGAAATATGTTGGTCTCGCAGAAACAATTCGGGGGTTTCAACTTATCCTTTCCGGAGAATTAGACGGTCTTCCCGAACAGGCCTTTTATTTGGTGGGTAACATCGATGAAGCTACCGCGAAAGCTATTAACTTAGAGGAGGAGAGCAAATTGAAGAAATGACCTTAAATCTTTGTGTACTGACTCCTAATCGAATTATTTTTGATTCCGAAGTGAAAGAAATTATTTTATCTACGAATAGTGGACAAATTGGCGTATTACCAAACCATGCCCCCATTGCCACGGCTGTAGATATAGGTCTTTTGAGAATACGGCTAAACGACCAATGGTTAACAGTGGCTCTTATGAGCGGTTTCGCTAGAATAAGTAATAATGAGATCACCATTTTAGGAAATGATGCGGAAATTAGTACTGATATTGATCCACAAGAAGCTCAACAAACTCTTGAAATAGCTGAAGATAACTTGAGTAGAGCTGAGGGTAAGAGACAAGCAATTGAGTCAAATCTAGCTCTCAGACGAGCTAGGACACGAGTAGAGGCTGTCAATGTGATTTCCTAGTAGTAGTTAATACATTCAATCAAAATCAAAAGAATCAAAAAAATAATTAAAAGAGTTCCTTATTATACACTACATTACTACATTATTACTACATTTTTGATTTTGATTCCACAAATTGAACACAATGAAGTCTAATCTGATGATAGAACGAAAAAAAGAGGATGGGTAGAAAAACTTATTAGATACCAGATTCCATGGTATCTAATAAGTTCTACCTACTATTGGATTTGAACCAATGACTCCCGCCGTATGAAAGCAATACTCTAACCACTGGGTTAAGTAGGTCATTTATCACCACAAAAAAGGTCTTCATCACTTCGATGGATTATAGGTAAAATATGCTTTCTAAGCAATATCAATCTTTTACCAGTAAACGTAAACGGATCGGAGAGTTATCATATGCATATGGGATACCCTTCTTGACAATAAATTGTCTCTATGTTAAAATAGTTATGACAAGGGCTATAGCTCAGTTAGGTAGAGCACCTCGTTTACACGTGCGCCAATGCTTTTCAAGGGAGCCCATTATGCAATGACCATAATTGATCTTTTTGAGAAGTCGATGTCTTACTCCGTAGATTCGAGAGAACAAGAGAAAAATAGCCTGACAAATATTTGGTTCGATCCGATTCAGGTGCGAATTCCGCTGCCAAATCAATCAAATGGAACCTGCCATTGTAAGGTAAATGCCCAGTCCATTCAATGCCAGGCATAATGAGTATAAGGGTCTCAAAAGAACCTATTTTCGTCCTATGAGCTTTGAGGTGTATGAAGTCTCATATTTGACTCTTGCAGCGGAGCGATAGAGACTCCATTTAACTTAGGTTGATCTAGGCCGAAGGCAGACCTAAATCAAGGTCACTCTTCTTTGAAACACTTTGGTATTGCTCCTAGATCAGGATACAAATAATTAATCAGAGCACATGGAACCATCTCATTATCTTTTTATCTTCCTGTAAAGAAAAAATATGGTGGACTAACTGATCTTTACATCAGTTGATGAAAGAGCCCAATGCAACAAAATGCATGTTGGGTCTTTGAAACAGTTCGAATCATTTCGATAATAATAAGTTTTCTCTGTTTTACCGAGAAGGTCTACGGTTCGAGTCCGTATAGCCCTAATACATACATTATACATTCCATTTTTTTTGTATAGAGGTTTTAGTAGTTTTATTTTAATAGTAGGAACAATAAAATAAACACAATAATTCATTTCAACGGACCCAATTGGTATTTGTCAAATCTCGGATCAAATACCCATATCTCTTCATCCACTTTCATGAATGAATTACAAATTACATATGAGATTTTTCCTCTTTTCCTGCTCATGATCAAAGAGTTAGTTATACACTTTTTGGGGGGTTTGGTATACCCAAACCCAGTTAATTTAAAAAATTAAAATCATGACGGAATCCTGTCTAAAGACTTCAACCTGACCCAAGCAAATCCAATCCTAAGTCGCATGGATCTAGGACCTATTCTTTTCTTGATCTTGAGTATTTGTGGATAATCACTTTTTGGCCGAACAACAAACCTAATAGATTCTTAGATTCTTTCAATTTGTTTCAAAGATACAAAGATAATGTAGGGATAATTAATTAGCCCTACATCCATCAAGGTTCCTTCTTATATATTCTAATTCTTATATATTCTTATATATTCTAATAATTCTAATATATATTTATATATTATATTCTAATTCTTTCTAATTCTTAATTCTTATATCTTATATATTCTAATTATATATTCTAATATATATTTTATTCTAATATATATTTATATATATATATTTATATATAATTTATATATATATAATTATATATATATAATATATATTATATATATTATATATTTATATTATATATATTATATATTCTATTATAATTCTATATATTTATTTATATTTATTCTATTATATATTTATATATTATATATTCTAAATATATATTCTAAATATATTCTAATTCTAAAATTTATATAAAATTTATATATTATATATTCTATTTATCTATTTATAATTTATATATTATATATTCTAAATATATATTATATATTTATATATTATATATTCTATTATATATTTATTCTATTATATATTTATATATTCTAACAATTAAAATTCTAAATTCTAAATATATTCTATAAATATATTCTAAATATTCTAAAAATATATTCTAAATATATTCTAAAAGATTCTAAAAGTTGAGTATATATTCTAAAAGTTGAGTGGGTTTGGG